TAAATTCGATGGATCGTGGGACACTTTTTTTCTTCTGATTTGAGATATTATGGGCAATTAACCAACCTATTACTGTACTGAACTGAATCCGATGGTTTAAAATAAGTATAAAATTAAAAAATAGAAAATTCATTAAAAGTTGGTATCAAGCCGTTTTCTCCAAAATGGACTAGATTCTATTGAAAAAGAAATGATCAAAATTGAAGTTATTTTCAAATCCAATTCTTTTATTCCAAATATTCAAAAATTACTTAAATAAGCGGATAAATTAATTTTTTTTACCTATGTAATTTGTAATTCTATTTTTTTTTTAGTACTATCTATAATGACTGATGAATCAAGAACTTTCAATTAGAACTAAACTAATTCTGTCAATTGATTTTTTCTTACCGTCGTATCTGAAAAAATTGAAACTTAGGTAAGTGTTTTATCAACATATGTAGCAAAAGAAGATATCTAATTTAGTTCTTTCATGCCTACTATAACTAGTTATTTCGGTTTTCTATTGGCTGCTTCAACTATAACCCCAGCTCTATTAATTGGTTTGAACAAGATACGACTTATTTGAAATGAATTGAATGAACAAATTCATAAAAAGAAATATTTTTTTTTTTCAGGTATTCTACGGCTCCCTCCCGTGTCAATTGTTAATTCTTGGTCATTGAGATTCGCGGATTTTTCAGATTAATATTTAGGGATAGATCTTACCTTTCTTTTTATCTCCTCAAACAAATCGAAATGATTGAAGTTTTTCTATTTGGAATCGTCTTAGGTCTAATTCCTATTACTTTAGCAGGATTATTTGTAACTGCATATTTACAATACAGACGCGGTGATCAGTTGGACCTTTGATTGAATAACATTTTTTTTTGATTGACCTCCTCCTTGCAGGAGGTCAAATTCAAGTTGCAATTCAACTGCGTTTTGGTAAGTTTTTTTATTGTGATTCGAAATAACATAAACGGAATCACGCTCTGTAGGATTTGAACCTACGACATCGGGTTTTGGAGACCCGCGTTCTACCGAACTGAACTAAGAGCGCTTTCTTATGCCAGGAGATACGATTGTAAAGAAAAGGATTTTTTCATTTTTGTACCCCCAATGCGTCTTGCATACATTGGTATGCAAAAATGAAAGATTATGTCCGATTTTATTTAATTGATCTCACTCAATTAATCCCTCGTTACCGCCCATAGGAGAAGTAATAGGTAGGGATGACAGGATTTGAACCCGTGACATTTTGTACCCAAAACAAACGCGCTACCAAGCTGCGCTACATCCCTTTTAAAAATTGTTGTACAGTGTCATTGTACAAAATCCATGTCTTGTTTTCCATATCGTTATTTTCTCCTCTATCCATATAGAATTTTCTTGTCATTTCTTCTTTTTGGTTTCATATAATAAAAGAATTATATACATCTGAAACCTAACGTATAAAAAAAGAATGAATATTTATCGGTAATGCTTAGGAAGAAGGGGATCCCCCTTTTTTAGGAACAGGGATAGGAAAATCTCATCTACTGTTCATTATACATATCCGTTTTTGTTAGGAATTCCGTACAAAAAAAAAACAAATGATCTTGAACTACAGCATCTGACCATATATGTATTACAATAAAGAAGGAGGATTTTCAATGCAAGATATAAAAACATATCTTTCCACAGCACCTGTGCTAACTACTCTATGGTTTGGGTCTTTAGCGGGTCTATTGATAGAAATTAATCGTTTATTCCCAGATGCTTTGTCATTCCCTTTTTTTTCATTCTAGTTATTGATATGCGAAAAAATGAAGAAAATTTGAGATACAATTCTACGCGACGTGACTAAAACTTAGCCCCCCCTTTTTCAGTTCTTTAGGATAGGAAGGAAAGAAAAATAAAAAGTGTATTGAACCTCAGCAAAAATCCGGTGGATCTAAGATCCTATTTTGGAGAACAGAAATGGAAAGAGGGTCCAGTGTAAGGTAAATCTCCACGAAAGCATAGCATAGAAAAAGATACTTAAATGAAATACTGGGATTAGAATACGAATAATTGATAGTTAGAAAAAATTGTATTACTTACATTATTACTATATAAATAATATTCTAGTAATATTAATTAGAATTACATAATTAGAACGAAAACTTTAGAAATGGAATTTCTAGTTAGTAACTTCTATTGATATTTGATATTGATTTTTTTTTCTTTTTTGTTCTTTTCGTCTTCTTAGGTTCGGGTCGAAAATAGAAGAGTTAAGTCGATCAAACTAAAATTCAAAGGAGGTTCATGGCTAAGGGTAAAGATGTCCGAGTTAGAGTTATTTTGGAATGTACAAGTTGTATCCAAAATGGTGTCAATAAGGAATCGCCGGGCATTTCTAGATATATTACTCAAAAGAATCGACACAATACACCCAGTCGATTAGACTTGAGAAAATTTTGTCGCTATTGTCACAAGCATACGATTCATGGGGAAATAAAGAAATAGATCGAACGGAACACGTGTGTATGATCTTTCAAATCAAAGGAGCAGGAAAAGGAAGAACTTAACATTACCACATATACATATATATATAATATACAAAATACAAAAAAAAACCTATTTCGGTCGGATCTGAAATGAATAAAAAAATAGAATTTTAGAGATAAGGAATAAACCATGGATAAATCCAAGCAACCTTTTCGTAAATCCAAGCGATCTTTTCGTAGGCGTTTTCCCCCAATTGAATCGGGGGATCGAATTGATTATAGAAACATGAGTTTAATTAGTCGATTTATTAGTGAACAGGGAAAAATATTATCTAGACGGGTGAATAGATTGACCTTGAAACAACAACGATTAATTACTATTGCTATAAAACAAGCTCGTATTTTATCTTTGTTACCTTTTCTTAATAATGAAAAACAGTTTGAGAGATCAGAGTCGATCCCTAGAACTACTGGTCCTAGAACCAGAAATAAATAGATATACTCTTCCATTGATTCAAAACTCTAATTGGAACTCAAGCTCAGATTGATTTCGAAAAAGCCTCAAATCCAGATTTGATTGTTGTGTTATAAGAAACAATAAATAGGGAAAGAGGGAATCTTTTTTTTTGAAAGATGTTTATTCATTCATACTACTTATCTAAATTTCTTAATTTATTTTTGTTCTATCTTCCCGGAGGCCGTTCTCCGGGGAATTCAATTCTGTTTCAAGCATTCCTATATATGACTTTAGAATGGAATCTCTTTTATTTGATAATCTTATTGGAAATCATGTAAAGACAATTCTTATTTGATATAGCTATTTGCGCAAGTATTTTACGATTAAGAAGCAATTGCTTCTTGTACAGATTGTGTATTAATCTACTATAACTATGGAATACCCCATTCTCACGAACTGCTGCATTTATCCGAGTGATCCACAAACGACGAAAGTCCCTCTTTTGCCTGCCCCTATCTCGATGAGAGGAAACCAAAGCTCTCATTTTCTGTTGAGTAGCGGTTCGGGTAAGCCTTGAATGAGCCCCTATAAAGGTTGATGCAAATAAACGAATTTTTGTTCGACGTCTCCGAGCTATATATCCTCGTTTAACTCTGGTCATTGAATCAAATTAAACTTTAATGAATAACTAATTGATTTCTCTTCTTTCAGTCATCCTTTTATCCCCCGATTGATTAATAACAAAACGGATTTTTCCGATATATAAAATATAAATTCCAATGGCTTTTGCTACTATGACCTTCCCAACCACTATTTTTTATTTCTTCCAGGTAAAATACCTGGAAATAGGAAATTCTAGCGATATTAAATAAATAAAAGAAAAAAAAAAAATAGTGGGTTCCGTCGTTTCTATGGTTACTTCGTAAACGGTGAGGTCCTCTCTATACACCGGAGCCTCCTCTTTCATTTAATCAAATGTTATTGTGAACTTGTATAGTTCACTCTCCTTGGCTCTACCAATCAATTATACAGTAATAGTTCTTTTCACAAGAAAGGATATCCATACAGTGACGGCATTTAATTATGAAAGTTGGCTAGGTAGCTGACCTTGTTAGTCCGTTCTTTCAAAAATAGGAACATAACCTTTTTACTTCTTATAGTACTATTTCCTCCGCTTAATGGATAACTATTTGCTATGCTACCAATGGGGAATTGCTTCTCATCTCAAATTGAGGTGATTGGATTTGCACCAATGGAAACCATAAATTTCAACTTCATACACAAAAAATATAGGTATATGATAGATCTTCATTTTTTTTTTTTTTTTTTTTAGATAGTAAATGACTTTTTCCACTCTATCTATCCTATTCATTGGTACTGGTGATTGTTACTGGAAAAATTGTTTCATTTGTTCGAACTCATGATCTAAACGAGTCGCACATACACCCTAGTACATGTTCCCCTACGCTGAGGACATCCTCGAAGCGCGGGGGATTTCGTGATATTTCTTATTGGCTGTCTTGTATTTCTAATAAGTTGTTTAATTGTCGGCATATCATAATATATATAACAAAATAGGTTGGTTTAGATCGATCTTAACCTGATGATTGATGATTATGAATTATTTCCATTCAATATAAAATCGCGGAAAATTCGAATTATGGTTTGAAGCGGAATCATGTATTTACACGGAATCCCCAGTATTTTCATTTTCGACCGCTACAAGATCAACAATTCCATGAGCTTGGGCTTCTGTTGCTGACATAAAAACATCTCTTTCCATGTCTTCGGATATAACCCATAAAGGGTTGCCCGTTCTTTGTACATAAACCTTTGTGAGGGTTTCGCGAAGTTTCAGTAGTTCTTCCGCTTCCAGGATAAATTCGCCTGCTTGCGCCTCATAAAAAGAACTAGCAGGCTGGTGAATCATAACCCTGATAATATTTGATATAACATCATGCATGAGCGGTTCTTCTATCTCGCACGATTGGGCTAAAGTAAGGGATAAAAAAACAAGAAGAAAAAAAAAAACAAATAGAATTGAACAGCCGTACAGGCATCTTTTGTGCATTGCATACGGCTCTGCAATGGAATTTCCTTTCTATTCTATCGAAGAAAAAAATAGAATCCATCCGATCCAGATCGTTGAATGATCCATTTACCACCCTTCCTTTCGTATTGTAGGAGTAAAAAAATACTATGATGGTTCTCTTGCTTTCTATATTTATCTCGTCTGCGATTTAGCAATCCCAAAGTTTCTTTTTGATATGATCAAATAAGGAAAAATGATCTTTTTTTTTTTCATTTTCGCACTCTTTCTTTCGTAACATAAATATCAGAAAGAGACTTCTGGTGTGGAAGAAAAATGGTTTGTGACGCTGAAAATGTACTCCCGACACATAAATAAAATCAAATCGGAAATAACCTTTGTTTCATACTACTATCTCGATACAAAATCTCTTGTTAGGAAAAACAATAATAGTTTGTTCATATCGAACTCGAAGTGCCATGCTATTATTACCTATTATTCACATTCGATATGGCGAAGGCATAGTCTTCTTCTTTTTTTTTTTCAAATAAAAACTCATTGGCGCCAAGCGTGAGGGAATGCTAGACGTTTGGTAATTTCTCCTCCGACCAGAATAAAAGATCCCATTGAAGCGGCTAATCCCATGCATATTGTATGTACATCAGGCGAAACAAATTGCATAGTATCATAAATGGCTATTCCTGGTATTACCCATCCGCCGGGGGAGTTTATAAACAAATAAAGATCCTTAGTATCATCTTCTATACTGAGATATACCATGAGACCAACAAGTTGATTTGAGATCTCGCTATCAACTTCTTGGCCTAAAAAAAGTAATCTTTCTCGATAAAGTCGGTTGATTAGGACAAAATTGTATCCCTTTTGAACCGTACGTGCACCTTTGGATGCATACGGTTCAAAAAAATTGCGAAAAAAAGAATCAACGTGTCGATTCCAATCCTATCTCTTTTTTTTTTTTAACAGATTTCTGTTTTTCTAATGAAAATGAAGGGGTTTTTCTTCTATTTTTCAAAAAAATATGAGTTTTCGCTCCCTTCCCTAAAAAAAAAAAAAAAAATTTACTGAACTTAACTTATTTATTTTTATTGAATTAACCTTCATTGATGTATTGTTTCGTCGAGATTCAAATCACGATGTCATTTTCTTGTTCCTGAATGGGTCCTTTCAATTCTTTTAGGTTCATGTTCTACTCCGGGGAAAGATCTACCCGAATTCTATTTGCACATATAGGACAAATGATCTCAGTACCATTTCTTTTTGCTACGACTTTTTTCAATTCGTTTCATGCCCCCCCCAAACTATTTGATGTATTCATCATACTGGTTGGCATGGTAGTTTGAGATCACCCCTATAATTAAATACTAAGAATCGTCTATGCTACAAGTGGTAATTGTACATATATTACTATTACCAATTTGGTATTTTCTGAACGGAGCCTGGATACTTGATTTTATTAGTCCAAGTCAACCATAAATTCTTCTAATTGATAATATTGATCCTCAATATAAATTGATCTAATTTCACTTCACGCTCCGAATGATTGATTCTTCAATCAATACAATATTTCTTGGGCGAAACAGAGGATATCTCAATCGGGGGAGAAAACGGGTAAATCCCATATGACCCAATATGTCTGACAAGTCGCACTATATGTCAACCCAAACTGCATCTTCCTCTCCAGGACTCCGAAAAGGTACTTTTGGAACACCAATAGGCATTAAATTAAAGAAAAAAATTAAGTACTATACTTCACTTTAATATGGAAACGTAAGAATCAGTTTATTGTCTTCATCATTTTTTTCTGTTTATTCTAGTTTATACATAAATTGGAAGGTTTTTAGAGAAAGACAGAATGAAAAAATCAAAATTTTAATGAAGGGATCGACTGTTCGAATAATAAACAAGTATCCATGCATTCGTTCCCACAAAATGGGACCAATGCTCCCATTGCGTATTGGTACTTATCGGGTATAGAATAGATCTGCTTCTCTTTGTTCTTACGAACAGAATTTTTCCGTTATTTTCAACGGAATAGAATAAATAGTAACCTTTTCTCATACAGAATCCGCTGAAAAGTACATAACATAGTATATTCCAATGTGATAAAGTTACATAGTGTCTATTTTTCTTTGATAAAGGGGTATTTCCATGGGTTTACCTTGGTATCGTGTTCATACTGTCGTATTGAATGATCCCGGTCGATTGCTTTCTGTCCATATAATGCATACGGCTCTAGTTTCGGGTTGGGCCGGTTCGATGGCTCTATACGAATTAGCGGTTTTTGATCCCTCTGACCCCGTTCTTGATCCAATGTGGAGACAAGGTATGTTTGTTATACCCTTCATGACTCGTTTAGGAATAACCAATTCGTGGGGTGGTTGGAGTATTTCAGGAGGAACTATAACCAATCCGGGTATTTGGAGTTATGAAGGCGTGGCAGGGGCACATATTGTGTTTTCTGGCTTGTGCTTTTTGGCGGCCATCTGGCATTGGGTGTATTGGGACCTAGAAATATTCTGTGATGAACGTACGGGAAAACCCTC